CAAAAAAGAATTCCTCTTTTTTATTGGATCCTTTACTTCATTAACTATTTACTTATTACTCTTTTACTCTTACTTACTTTGAATTAGCGAACAGCTCTTAATTTTGTATATCCATTTGTATTACCTTAATGGTTAATGGATGCAAAATCCAATTGATTTACGACTAATCATTATCAATTCTAATTATAAGAAAATACATGGTTATATGTAAACCCCAGAACAGAAATTTTTATACGTGAATAACGAACCCGGGTCTATTTCTTATGCACATATCCCTATACTATATAGGATCATCGTACTTGAATATGAATAGAAGATAGACATTATGATAGAGTGCGACCTAACCTATGTTGCACCAACTTCAATTATGATAAAAGATGTGATATACGGATAGCTAGATAGCTATATTGGCATGTACTTCCTAAAGATTACTCCTATGACTATATACGTAATACGTATGCAATTCCATTGTATTTTAGAAATTATACGATCAAAAAAAGATTTGCGAATTCCTTTTTGAACATTCAATTGCGTGTGATAAAAAAAGGGGAAACTCTATGCTGTTCCTGATTCTTCTGTTTTTATCTCATTCATAGAGAGCAGATTGAATCCTTAATTCATTGAATTTTTATTTTTTTCTACTCTTGATCGTAATATCATAATAAAAGAATTAGGTATAAATTGAATCAATTTTGACATCCGATAAAAGACTCCATCAGCCTAAGTGACAGAATTTTTCCCAGGAATGTTTTATCAATTTCTATTTCTTTTTATTTGTACCTGGCTCAAGCTCAAATTTGAACTTGTATCAAAAATGCCCTCCATTTTTCTGTCTTGTTTCCGTTCATACGTATGATATATATGGATGGAGTTGACTCAAATTTTATGTGATTCAGTAAACAGAATATCCATTCCATCATTGCTAGATCAATGGTAGGGTTCGATGAATAGTGAGCCAAGCCAATAATGGGATTTTTTCAAGAAATAGGAAATTTCAGATTAAGATGCTCCAGAATGGAAATGAGGGAATGTCCACAATACCTGGATTTAGTCAGATACAATTTGAGGGATTTTGTAGGTTCATTAATCAGGGCTTGACGGAAGAATTTCATAAGTTTCAAAAAATTGAAGATAGAGATCAAGAAATTGAATTTCAATTATTTGTGGAAACATATCAATTGGTAGAGCCCTTGATAAAAGAAAGAGATGCTGTGTATGAATCACTCACATATTCTTCTGAATTATATGTCCCCGCGGTCTTAATTTGGAAAACCGGTAGAAATATGCAAGAACAAACCGTTTTTATTGGAAACATCCCTATAATGAATTTTTTTGGAACCTCTATAGTAAATGGAATATACCGAATTGTGATCAACCAAATATTGCAAAGTCCCGGTATTTACTACCGTTCAGAGTTGGAACATAACGGAATTTCTGTCTATACCTGTACTATAATATCGGATTGGGGGGGAAGGTCGGAATTAGAAATTGATAGAAAAGCAAGGATATGGGCCCGTGTAAGTAGAAAACAAAAAATATCTATTCTAGTTCTATCATCAGCTATGGGTTTGAATATAAGAGAAATTCTAGATAATGTTTGTTACCCTGAAATTTTCTTGTCTTTCCCGAATGATAAAGAGAAAAAAAAGATTGGGTCAAAAGAAAATGCTATTTTGGAATTTTATCAACAATTTGCTTGTGTAGGGGGGGATCCGGTATTTTCTGAGTCCTTATGCAAGGAATTACAAAAGAAATTTTTTCAACAAAGATGTGAATTAGGAAAGATTGGTCGACGAAATATGAACCGGAGACTTAATCTTGATATACCCCAAAACAATACATTCTTGTTACCACGAGATCTATTGGCTGCTGTGGATCATTTGATTGGAATGAAATTGGGAATGGGTACACTTGACGATATGAATCACTTGAGAAATAAACGTATTCGTTCTGTAGCAGATCTATTACAGGATCAATTCGGATTGGCTCTTGTTCGTTTAGAGAATACGGTTCGAGGAACTATATGTGGAGCAATCAGGCATAAATTGATACCGACTCCTCAAAATTTGGTAACTTCAACTTCATTAACAACTACTTATGAATCGTTTTTTGGCCTACACCCTTTATCTCAAGTTTTGGATCGAACTAATCCGTTGACACAAATCGTTCATGGGCGAAAATGGAGTTATTTGGGTCCTGGAGGATTGACGGGGCGAACTGCTAGTTTTCGGATACGAGATATCCACCCGAGTCACTATGGACGTATTTGCCCAATCGACACGTCCGAAGGAATCAATGTTGGACTTATTGGATCATTAGCTATTCATGTGAAGGTTGGTTATTGGGGATCTATAGAGAGTCCGTTTTATGAATTATCTGATAGATCAAAAAATGCACAGATGGTTTATTTATCACCAAATAGAGATGAATATTATATGGTAGCAGCAGGAAATTCTTTGGCCTTGAATCGGGGTATTCAAGAACAACAGGTTGTTCCAGCTCGATATCGTCAAGAATTCCTGACTATTGTATGGGAAGAGATTCATCTTAGAAGCATTTTTCCTTTCCAATATTTTTCTATTGGAGCTTCCCTCATTCCTTTTATCGAGCATAATGATGCGAATCGAGCTTTAATGAGTTCTAATATGCAGCGCCAAGCAGTTCCCCTTTCTCGGTCCGAGAAGTGCATTGTTGGAACTGGGTTGGAAGGCCAAACGGCTCTAGATTCGGGGATTTCAGCTATAGCCGAACGCAAGGGAAAAATCATTTATACTTATACTCAAAAGATCATTTTTTCAAGTAATGGGGATACTATAAGCATTCCATTAGTTATGTATCAACGTTCCAACAAAAATACTTGTATGCATCAAAAAACTCAGGTTCAGCGGGGTAAATACATTAAAAAGGGACAAATTCTAGCGGACGGTGCGGCTACAGCTGGTGGGGAACTCGCTTTAGGAAAAAATGTATTAGTAGCTTATATGCCATGGGAAGGTTACAATTTTGAAGATGCAGTACTAATTAGCGAACGTCTGGTCTATGAAGATATTTATACTTCTTTTCACATCCGGAAATATGAAATTCAGACTCATGTAACAAGCCAAGGTCCTGAAAGAATAACTAAGGATATCCCGCATTTAGAGGCTCGTTTACTCCAAAATTTAGACAGAAATGGAATTGTGATGCTGGGATCTTGGATAGAAACAGGTGATATCTTAGTAGGTAAATTAACACCTCAGACAGCGAGCGAATCGTCATATGCTCCGGAGGATAGATTATTACGAGCTATACTTGGTATTCAGGTATCCACTTCAAAAGAAACTTCTCTAAGACTACCTATAGGAGGAAGGGGTCGAGTTATTGATGTCAGATGGATCCATAGAAAGGGAGTTTCCAATTCTAATCCAGAAAAGATTCGTGTATATATTTCACAGAAACGTGAAATCAAAGTAGGTGATAAAGTAGCTGGAAGGCATGGGAATAAGGGTATAATTTCTAAGATTTTGTCTAGACAAGATATGCCCTATTTGCAAGATGGAACGCCCGTTGATATGGTATTCAACCCATTAGGAGTCCCCTCACGAATGAATGTGGGACAGATATTTGAATGTTCACTCGGGTTAGCGGGGGATCTGCTAAATAAACATTATAGAATAGGACCTTTTGATGAGAGATATGAGCAAGAGGCCTCAAGAAAACTAGTGTTTTCTGAATTATATGAAGCCAGTAAGAAAACAAAAAATCCATGGGTATTTGAACCCGAATATCCGGGAAAAAGCAGAATATTTGATGGAAGAACGGGAGATCTTTTTGAACAACCTGTTCTAATAGGAAAGTCCTATATCCTAAAATTAATTCATCAAGTTGATGATAAAATCCATGGACGTTCCAGTGGGCATTACGCACTTGTTACACAACAACCCCTTAGAGGTAGGGCCAAACAAGGGGGACAAAGAGTAGGAGAAATGGAAGTTTGGGCTCTAGAGGGATTTGGTGTTGCTCATATTTTACAAGAGATGCTTACTTATAAATCTGATCATATTAGAGCTCGTCAGGAAGTACTTGGTGCTACGATTATTGGAGCAACAGTACCTAATCCAGAGGGTGCTCCAGAATCTTTTCGATTGCTCGTTCGAGAACTACGATCTTTGTCCCTGGAACTGAATCATTTCCTTGTATCTGAAAAGAACTTTCAGATGGACAGGAAGGAAGCTTGATCTCAATGAATCAGAATTTCTATTCTATGATCGACCAGTATAAACATCAACAACTTCAAATTGGACCAGTTTCCCCTCAACAAATCATGGCTTGGGCAAAAAAAATTTTACCCAATGGAGAGATAGTTGGAGAGGTGACAAAACCCTATACTTTTCATTATAAAACTAATAAACCGGAGAAAGATGGATTGTTTTGTGAAAGAATTTTTGGACCCATAAAAAGTGGGATTTGTGCTTGTGGAAATTACCGAGGGATTGGGACTGAAAAAGAAGACCCGAAATTTTGTGAAGAATGCGGAGTGGAATTTGTTGATTCTCGGATACGAAGGTACCAAATGGGATACGTCAAACTGACATGTCCAGTGACTCATGTGTGGTATTTGAAACGTCTTCCTAGTTATATTGCGAATATTTTAGATAAGCCCCTTAGGGAATTAGAGGGCCTAGTATATTGCGATGTGTGATTTGATCAAAATTTTCATTTGACAGATTTAGACTGAGAAACTGTCATCCCATTTAATTTGATTGGGATGCCCCCGGCTCTGACATGTATCTTGGGAGGAGGAACATGAAGCTCAGAATTATGGGTGCATTCAAGACTTCAAAATGTAAGAAAAGGGGAATTGATCCATGGTCTGATTCTGTAACAGATAATATAGGAATAGTTAGTTATACCTCGTGAAAAAAGACTTTTTGTGGAATTATACATTCCATTTCTTTGAGAAAGAAATTCTGTTCAGGCAAGCGCAAGCGAATATAGCATGGTTACAGGAGCTTATCTAT